ATCCCTTTTTCTAGATATACTGGAAACAAGAACTCGATTGTGTAATAATAGTAATGATCATAGTGAAAACGAATATTTTCCTAAAGCCTATGATCCTTTCTTAAGTGGGCCCTATCGCTTAACAATGACAAAAATGATTTCACCTTCTAAAGATAAGGGGTCTATAGAAAATTTAAGTGAAACCTTTGATATAAATCGGATTTATGCTAACCTTTTTGCAGATCCCGATTACCAAGAATTTGAGGGGCAAACCGATGCATTTGATAAAAAACCTTTTTTAATCGAAATGGAGAATTTAACTGGCAAATTTGATAGACAACTAAAATTGACTAAAGAAAAGGAAAGATTTTTCAAATTTTTATTGAATGCCATTAAAACCCATACTAATAATGCAGAAGAATCTATTACAGAATCTAATGCAAAAGAATCTATTACAGAATCTAATGCAAAAGAATCTATTACAGAATCTAATGCAGAAGAATCTATTACAGATTCTATTATCAGTAAAAAAGTCCCCCGATGGCCAGACAAATTAATAACCGAATTTGACCAACAAGTTCAAGAAGGCATTGAAAACGGGGCAGTGCCAGTCGAATATCAAATTCGCTCAAGAAAAGCCAAATACGTAAAGGTTTTGATTCCTACCGAAGAAGAAGAAAAAAAAATTGAAGAAAAAGAAAATGAAGAAAAAGAAAATGAACATGAACAAAAGGAGCATAAACAACATAAACAAAAGGAGGATAAACAAAATGGACCTGAACAGAATTCTTACAATTCTAATAGCAGTGGTGATACTGATACAGAAGATGAGATAAAGGAAATTATTTTGCCAAGTTATTCATACCAATCGGACTTTCGGCGAGGACTAATTAAAGGTGCTATGCGCGCTCAAAGGCGTAAAACTTTAATTTTTGAACTGTTTCAAGCAAAGGCGCACTCTCCCCTTTTTTTGGATAGAGTCAAAAGACTCCCCCGCCTACCGTTTGATATATCCAAATTTTTTAAAGTTTTTTTTACAAATTGGACAGACAAGGGGATAGAATCCGAAATTGTCGAGTATATAGACGTGGAGTATATAGACGAAGAAGGAAAAAAAAAAAAAAATGAAAATAGTCTAAACGAGGAAGAAAGGCGGATGGAGATATCGGAGGGATGGGATAATATCATATGTGGGCACATAATAAGGGGATTCGCGTTAATAACTCAATCTATTCTTAGAAAATATATTGTATTGCCTTCATTGATAATAGCAAAAAATATTGGACGTATATTATTATTTCAATCTCCTGAATGGTTTGAGGATATACAGGAATGGGAGCGCGAAATGCATGTTAAATGTACCCATAATGGTATCCAAGTATCGGAAACAGAATTTCCAATAAATGGGTGGGCAGAGGGTATTCAGATAAAAATCTTATTTCCTTTCTACCTGAAACCTTGGCACATACGACCCTCTGATAGAAATCTAATCGAAGAGGAAAACCAAAAAGATGAGTTTTGTTTTTTAACAGTTTGGGGACGGGAAACTAACCTTCCTTTTGGTTCTCCCAGAATTAGAAAAGGAGATTCTTTTTTTGACCCCATTTTTAAGGAACTACAACCAAAAATAGAAAAATTAAAAAGGGCGTATTTAGATTTCTATTTATATTTATTAGGAAAAACCAAATTAGTTTTAAAAGAAACAAAAAAATTAATTATTGACATTATTGAAAGGTTAGTATTTATAACAAGAATACTAAAACAAAAAGTACTCTCAAAATTCAACCTAATTTTTAGATTAATAAAAGTATCAGACTCGAATGAAATTAAAAACGAAAAAGATTCTAGAAGCAGCAATCAAATAATTCATGAATCAGTTAGTCTATTTCAATCTCAAAATTGGAAAAATTATGCACTAATAAAAAGGGAGGATCTAACAGGTAGAACAAGGACAATTAAAAATAAAATAGAAAGAATTACAAAAGAAAAAAAAAAAATAACCCCATCCGGCGTATATATTAATCCTACCGAAAAAGGGTATAATGCTAAAAGATTCGAATGGACAACAAATATTTGGCAAATATTAAAAAGAAGAACTGTCCGATTAATCTCTCAATTAGATTGTTTTATAAAAATTTTCCTTGAAAAAGTATACATAGATATTTTTTTAGCTATTATTAATATTACCAGACTCAATATACAATTTCTTTTTGAATCGATAAAAAAAATGCCGGATAAGCCCATTAATGAAACAAAAGAAGAAAGGCTTAATAGAAAAAATAAAAATATAATTAACTTTATTTCAATTAATATTCTTAGAAATAGGAAAAATTTACATAGTTTTGGGGACTTATCCTATTTGTCACAAGCATATGTATTTTTTAAATTATCACAAACCCAAGTTAGTAACAAATTAAGATCTGTTTTTCAATATAATGGAATGTCTTTTTTTATTAAGGATGAAATAAAAGATTCCTTTGAAACACAAGGAATACTTGATTCTAAATTAAGTCATAAGAAACGCCCGGATAATAAATGGAAAAACTGGATAAGGGGACATTATCAATACAATTTGTCTCGTCTTAAAAGGTTTAGAAGGTGGAAAAAGATGAGAAATTTCATTAATCTACGTTATAGAAAAAAAAAAAAAAAAACCAAGCGGGATTCATATGAAAAAGTTCAGTCCATAAAGGGGGGTAATTCTAGGAATTCTAAAGTAGATTACTTAGTGAATCAAACAGTGAATCAAACAGACAATTTTCAAAAAAGCTCTAAATATGATCTGTTATCATATAAATCTATTAATTTGAATTATGAAAATAAGAGGGACTCGCCTATTTCTAAATCAAGCTCGCAAGTCCAATTAAAAAAGAACGAAGATATTTCTTATAAATCCAACACTCATAAAGAGAATTTTTCTGATATATATATATGGAGAAGTTTCCCTATTCCTATTAAGAATTATGAAAATATTAATTATACACAAAAAGATCGCGATAGAAAATATTTGGATTTTAATTTTCAAAATCCAAATTGGGATCTTAGACAACAACTTATTATTGAGTCCTACATCAGAATGGATATCACGAGTAATGAAAATACTCATATTGATACTAACAATTATCAATATCCAATTTTTGAAAAAATTGATAAAAAAAAGCTTGTTTATCTTAAAATTCCGCAAAAGCTCCAAACCAATTTACCAAAACCCCGAAAAGGTTTTTTGGATTGGATGGGAATGAATGAAGAAATACTAAAACGTCCCATCTCACACCTGGGACTTTTTTCCTTCCCAGAATTTGTCCTACGCTATAGTCTATATAAACTAAAACCGTGGGTTATACCAAGTAAAATCCTTCTTTTAAATTTGAATCTAAATGAAAATGATCTTAGTGAAAAGAAAAACATCGAAGGAAACCAAAAACAAAAAGGGGAATCCGTTTCAAATAAAGAAATAAAGAATCAAAATCGAAATCAAAAAGATCAAAAAGAAAAAGAATCGGTCGAAAGCAAAAGAGATCTTAGATCAAATGTACAAAAACAAGGGAATGCTGAATCTGTTCCTTCAACAAACCACGAAAAAGATATTGAAGACCCTTCCCCCCAAAAAATGAAAAAGAGAAAGAAAAGTAAGCTAGAAAAAGAAATAGATTTACTCCTAAAACCTTTTTTAGTTTTTCAAATTACCTCGCGCAGTACTTTGGCTAAAAGAATTATGAATAATATAAAAATATATTCTTTCCTGCTTGGACTGCCAAATCCACGAGAAATTACTATATCCTCGATTCGAGGAGGAGAAATGAGTTTGGATTTAATGTGTATTCGGAAGGATGTAAAGCTTATAGAATGGATCAAAAGCGCGTTCTTTATTATCGAACCCACACGCCTGTCTGTAAAAAATGATGGACAATTTATTATGTATCAAACCTTAGGTATTTTGTTGGTTCATAAGATTAAGCACCAAATTAATCAAGGATATAGAAAACAACCCTATGTTGATAAGAATGGTTTTGATTTACTTGTTCCCGAAACCATTTTATCGCATAGACGTCGTAGAGAGTTGAGAATTCTAATTTCTTTCAATTCAAAGACTTGGAATAAAAATCCAATATCTTCGACTGAGAACAATTGTAGTCAATCTTTGGATTTGGATAAAGAGAACCCTCTTAATCTTAATAAAGATAAGAATGAATTAATTAATTTCAAATTTTTTCTTTGGCCTAATTATCGATTAGAAGATTTAGCTTGTATGAATCGCTATTGGTTTGATACAAATAACGGCAGTCGTTTCAGTATGTTAAGGATACAGATGTATCCGCGGTTGAAAAGTCGTTGATAGCCCATTTTTCCTATATATGCTATACCCTACGGGGTATATGAAAGTAAAGAGATTGACACGCCCCACCTTCCATGCCATTCTAATATATAATACGAAGACTAAAACCGCTGAGGTATCAATTAGGCCTACAAATCAATTAACAAAATCTTCTTCATTTTAGGCCTAAATTATGCCATGCAAAAAAGAACCCCCTTCCTTCTTTCTTCTTTTTTTCTTTTTCAGAATAAATTAAATTGAAACCTGGATGGATTAATATGACCTGGGTGGATTAATATGAGTTGATAAAATTAGGAGTTCATAAAGAAATTCAGATTATTGTATATAACACATTAAAATTACTATCATTATTATTACTCATCGATAAAATCCGTATCTGTAAAAGTGGAAGAGGGAAAATCTTTTATGGTAAAAAGTGCATTCATTTCGGTTATTTCTGAAAAAGAAAGAAGGGGGTCGGTTGAATTTCAAGTATTCCGTTTTACCAATAAGATACGGAGACTTACTTCACATTTGGAAGTGCATAAAAAAGACTATTTATCTCAGAGAGGTTTGCGAAAAATTTTAGGAAAACGTCAACGGCTGTTGGCTTATTTGGCAAAAAAAAATAGAGCACGTTATAAAGAATTAATTGGTCAGTTGAGTATTCGAGAGGCAAAAACTCGTTAATTGGAAGAATCATTTTAAGTACTTTTTCCTATTTGGTATTTGGATAAACTTCTTTTCACTTTCAGCAATTCATGGAAAAATGAATGGGTAAAAAACTTATGACTGTACCAGCTACAAGAAAAGACCTTATGGTAGTCAATATGGGGCCTCACCACCCATCAATGCATGGTGTTCTTCGACTCATCGTTACTCTAGATGGTGAAGATGTTATTGACTGTGAGCCTATATTAGGTTATTTACACAGGGGGATGGAGAAAATTGCGGAAAATCGAACAATTATCCAATATTTGCCCTATGTGACGCGTTGGGATTATTTAGCTACTATGTTCACGGAAGCAATAACTGTAAATGGGCCCGAACTATTAGGAAATATTCAAGTACCTAAAAGAGCTAGTTATATCAGAGTCATTATGTTGGAGTTGAGTCGTATAGCGTCCCATTTGTTATGGCTTGGCCCTTTTATGGCAGATATTGGTGCACAGACCCCCTTCTTCTATATTTTTCGAGAAAGGGAATTGATATATGACTTATTCGAAGCAGCTACTGGTATGCGAATGATGCATAATTTTTTTCGTATCGGAGGAATAGCTGCTGATCTACCTTATGGCTGGATAGAAAAATGTTTGGATTTTTGTGATTACTTTTCAACGGGGGTTGCTGAATATAAAAAGCTTATTACACGGAATCCTATTTTTTTAGAACGGGTCGAAGGCGTGGGCGTTATTCGCGGAGAAGAAGCACTAAATTGGGGTTTATCGGGCCCAATGCTACGGGCGTCCGGAATCCAATGGGACCTTCGTAAAGTTGATCATTACGAGTGTTACGATGAATTTGATTGGGAAGTTCAATGGCAAAAAGAAGGAGATTCGTTAGCTCGTTATTTAGTACGAATCGGTGAAATGACAGAATCAATAAAAATTATACAGCAGGCTCTGGAAGGAATTCCAGGAGGGCCCTACGAGAATTTAGAAATACGACGTTTTGATAGAGTAAAAGATTCCGAATGGAATGATTTTGACTATCGATTTATTAGTAAAAAACCTTCTCCAACCTTTGAATTGGCAAAACAAGAACTTTATGTGAGAGTTGAAGCCCCAAAGGGGGAATTGGGAATTTTTCTGATAGGAGATCTGAGTGTTTTTCCTTGGAGATGGAAAATTCGCCCGCCGGGTTTTATCAATTTGCAAATTCTTCCTCAGTTAGTTAAAAGAATGAAATTGGCTGATATTATGACGATATTAGGTAGCATAGATATCATTATGGGAGAAGTTGATCGTTAAAAATGATAATGGATATACAAGCTATCAATTCGTTTTCCAGATTAGAATCCTTAAAAGAGGCCTATGGGATTATATGGCTACTTGTCCCGATTTTTACTCTTGTATTAGGAATCACAATAGGTGTACTCGTAATTGTTTGGTTAGAAAGAGAAATATCTGCAGGGATACAACAACGTATTGGACCTGAATACGCTGGTCCCTTAGGAATTCTTCAAGCTCTAGCAGATGGTACAAAACTACTTTTCAAAGAGAACCTTATTCCATCTAGAGGAGATGGTCGTTTATTTAGTATCGGACCATCCGTCGCAGTGATATCGATTTTACTAAGTTATTCAGTAATTCCTTTTGGATACCACCTTATTCTAGCCGATCTTGGTATTGGTGTTTTTTTATGGATCGCTATTTCAAGTATTGCTCCCGTTGGACTTCTTATGTCGGGATATGGATCAAATAATAAATATTCCTTTTTAGGTGGTTTACGCGCTGCTGCTCAATCAATTAGTTATGAAATACCATTAACTTTATGTGTATTATCAATATCTCTACGTGTGATTCGGTGTCGTCTAATTAGGTGAAATACTCAATTGTTCCTAGTTCTTTTCTTTCTAATTTCTGAGAAGAGGGTCAAGGTTAAATAATTTTTTCATCTTTTTTAGGCATCATTTGGGTTGATGAACTAAAGCAGATAGTTATATGAGTGAAAGAAAACGGCTTGCAAATTTGCAGTAAAAAGATTAAGTCTCATTTCCTATGTACAAGAATTAATTATTAATTAAAACTAAATAAAAGCAGGAGAGGCCGGTTGCCCCAAGATTGGTTGCTTAGTTATCATCACTTGAAGCGGGTTTAAATGGGAGGTTGAACAAAATTGAGTGGATGGTTAGAAAGACCAAAATACACAAAGGATTAGTAATGGATATTCTCTAAATAATTTAAGAGGATATTTCTGCCCATAAACGGAATTCGAATTGGGACTTTAAGTTAGTAGAAACGATCAAGAAGTACTACCCACGATTCCGACCTAGAGTATGTTCCTATCCACCAAGTAAGTAAATAACTATCAAGAACGAAGTAATCTTTTATTTGGAGTAAAATCCCTTTTATGAGAAAGGAGAATAGGAACGAAATAAAATAGAATAAAATAATTAAAAAAATCCTTTTCTTCTATCTTTTCGTTAGTTAGAAAGAGAGAACTCTTGGTATGATTCATAAATTAATGGAATGTTTAATTCTTTTTCGTAATTGAAAAAAATAGGTTGAAATACCTATATGATGTTGTTACAAAAAGGTTTTTATTCAAGGATTAAGTTATTGATTAACAAACAAAAATGACATTCCTAAAAAGAAAAGATGAGATTAATTCAGAAGCACCTTTTTTTAATATATATAATATATATTAATAATATATATTATATTTAATATATTTTAAATAAAAAATATAGCAAACAGAATTCCGTTGGTCTAATTTGGGGAACTTGGGATAAGTTTTGACTCTATCCTACAAAAAAAAAACAAAAAAAATATAAAGATAAAGATACATAATAATTAAATGTCCTTAGATTTATTTGTGACCCTTGAGGAGCCGTATGAGGTGAAAATCTCACGTACGGTTCTGTAATAGTGGTAAGAACAGCGATGTTCTAATCAACTATGATTATCTAACAGTTCAAGTACAGTTGATATAGTTGAAGCGCAGTCAAAATACGGCTTTTGGGGGTGGAATTTGTGGCGTCAACCTATAGGGTTTCTCATTTTTCTAATTTCTTCTCTAGCTGAGTGTGAGAGATTACCTTTTGATTTACCAGAAGCAGAAGAAGAATTAGTAGCAGGTTATCAAACCGAATATTCAGGTATCAAATTTGGTTTATTTTACGTTGCTTCATATCTGAATCTACTAGTTTCTTCGTTATTTGTAACAGTTCTTTACTTAGGAGGTTGGAATCTTTCTATTCCATACCTATTCGGTCCTAAAATTTTTGACATAAATATAAATAAAGTAGGTAAAGTTTTTGGAACAATAATCAGCATCTTTATTACATTAGCTAAAACTTATTTGTTCTTGTTCATTCCTATTGCAACAAGATGGGCTTTACCAAGGTTGAGAATAGACCAACTATTAAATCTTGGATGGAAATTTCTTTTACCTATTTCTCTAGGTAATCTATTATTAACAACTTCGTCCCAACTTCTTTCACTGTAAACAATTACAATATTCTATATTCACCATTTATCTCAAACAAGAGAAAGAAACAAGTCTACAATTTTTTTCTTTATACACATTCACGATATGTTTCCTATGCTAACTGAATTCACAAATTATGGTCAACAAACAATACGAGCTGCCAGATACATCGGTCAAGGTTTCGCGATTACCCTGTCTCACGCGAATCGTTTACCTATAACTATTCAATATCCCTACGAAAAACTAATCACGTCGGAACGTTTCCGGGGCCGAATTCACTTTGAATTTGATAAATGCATTGCTTGTGAAGTATGCGTTCGTGTATGTCCTATAGATCTACCCGTTGTAGATTGGAAATTGGAAAGTGATATTCGAAAGAAACGATTGTTTAATTACAGTATTGATTTTGGAATCTGTATATTTTGTGGTAATTGCGTTGAGTATTGTCCAACAAATTGTTTATCAATGACTGAAGAATATGAACTTTCGAGTTATGATCGTCACGAATTGAATTATAATCAAATTGCTTTGGGTCGGTTACCAACGTCAGTAATTGATGATTACACAATTCGCACAATTTCGAATTCGCCTCCAATATAAATCAAATATAAAATAGTTAAACTTAAACCTCTCAATTCAAAAAAATCCCCAATTAACAATTCAATTTTAAAATTAATTATTTATGAATAATAGTTAATTATTAATAATAATAATAATATTAATAATAAAATAAATTTTAAATAACTGAAATTAACTATTAAGGTTTAGGTTGGATCTAAAAAATAAGGCTTTTCAAAAATAGTTTAAACTTGTCATTTAATTTTTATTCAAAATGTATTTCTATATTTATAGTTCTATATTTATAGAAATATTTATATTAGAGTAATATATATATTTTTTTTTCAAACTTTTTTCCAGATATTGAATGATTAGGGCTAATAATACTATATATATCAACCCGCCCGCACCTGTTCAAATTTTATTTATTTAATTAAGTTTAAGTTAAGAAGTATCAGAAAGATAAAAAAAGGGAGTTACTTCTTTTTTCCTGGTCAGGTCAATAAAATCATGAAATATTTCGATTTTTTTTATGGATTTACCCGGGCCAATGCATGATTTTCTTTTAGTCTTTCTGGGATCGGGTCTGATATTAGGAAGTCTAGGAGTAGTATTACTTCCCAATCCAATTTTTTCTGCCTTTTCGTTAGGGTTGGTTCTTGTTTGTATATCCTTATTCTATATTCTATTGAGTTCTTATTTTGTAGCTGCCGCGCAACTACTTATTTACGTAGGGGCTGTAAATGTTTTAATTCTTTTTGCTGTGATGTTCATGAGTGATTCAGAATATTACAAAGATTCTCGCCTCTGGACTGTTGGGGATGGGGTTACTTCGGTGGTTTGTACAAGTCTTTTTATTTCACTAATTACTACTATTCCAGATACGTCATGGTACGGGATTATTTGGACTACAAGATCAAACCAGGTTCTAGAACAAGATTTGATAAGCAATAGTCAACAAATTGGAATTCATTTATCAACGGATTTTTTTCTTCCATTTGAACTCATTTCACTAATTCTTTTAGTTGCTTTAATAGGTGCAATTGCTGTAGCTCGTCAATAAAAAATCAGCAATTAAAATATTCCATGCTTGTTATATGTGATTCAATCAAATCAATTGAATTGTTATTTAGATTGAAATGAATGAGATTACTAAGGAGTTGCTTAATGATGCTCGAACATGTACTTGTTTTGAGTGCCTATTTATTTTCTATGGGTATCTATGGATTGATCACAAGTCGAAATATGGTTAGAGCCCTTATGTGTCTTGAACTTATATTGAATGCAGTTAATATCAATTTTGTAACATTTTCCGATTTTTTTGATAATCGTCAATTAAGGGGAGAAATTTTCTCAATTTTTGTTATAGCCATTGCAGCCGCTGAAGCAGCCATAGGGCTGGCTATTGTTTCATCAATTTATCGTAATCGAAAATCAACTCGTATTAACCAATCGAATTTGTTGAATAAGTAGTATTAATCAGAAGAATTCGAATATTCGTAAAGAAATGAAAATTTAAGGTATAATCTTCTCTGCAAAGGAAACATAAACAGAAGAAATCAAAGTATTTTGGCCCTTTCTTTTATAATAAAGCAGTCCAGAAGTAAGTTGATTAGAAAAATTCTGATAACTTGTTGATTTACCTGGTATCTAAATATAGGATTTGTTTAGAAGCTTACTAGGTCGAAAATTTATAACGTTTAAAAATGTATAGATCCAATGTCACATTCAGTAAAGATTTATGATACATGTATAGGATGTACTCAATGTGTCCGAGCCTGCCCCACCGATGTATTAGAAATGATACCTTGGGACGGCTGTAAAGCTAAACAAATTGCTTCGGCTCCAAGAACGGAAGACTGCGTTGGTTGTAAAAGATGTGAATCCGCCTGTCCAACGGATTTCTTGAGTGTTCGGGTTTATTTAGGGGCTGAAACAACTCGCAGTATGGGTCTAGCTTATTGATACGTTCCAATAAACTCTACTTGAATCCATTTTATTTATTTTTTTTTTTTACCGACAAGACCCGTGCTCAAGATATTTTTATTTTTGAGCACGGGTCTTTCTGGTCCAAGCGCATCTTGTCTTTACCACGAATTTTTTTCCTTGGTTAACAATAATTGTAGTTTTTCCAATATCTGCGGGTTCATTAATTTTCTTTCTCCCCCATAGGGGAAATAGGGTAGTTCGGTGGTATACTATATGTATAGTTATTTTAGAACTACTTCTAACGGTGTATACATTCTGTTATCATTTCCAACCGGACGATCCATTAATTCAACTATTGGAGGATTATAAATGGATCCCCCTTTTTGATTTCCATTGGAGATTGGGAATAGATGGACTTTCTATAGGACCCATTTTACTAACGGGATTCATCACCGCCTTAGCTACTTTATCGGCTTGGCCTGTTACTCGAGATTCTAGATTATTTCATTTCCTGATGTTAGCAATGTACAGTGGTCAAATAGGATTATTTTCTTCTCGCAACCTTTTACTTTTTTTTCTCATGTGGGAGTTAGAATTAATTCCCGTTTATCTACTTCTATCCATGTGGGGGGGAAAGAAACGTCTGTACTCGGCTACAAAATTTATTTTGTACACAGCAGGGGGCTCCATTTTTCTCCTAATGGGAGTGCTGGGTATAGGTTTATATGGTTCTAATCAACCAACATTAAATTTTGAAACATCAGCTAATCAGCCGTATCCTGTGGTCTTAGAAATACTATTTTATATTGGATTTTTGATTGCTTTTGCTGTCAAATCGCCGATTATACCCCTACATACGTGGTTACCAGATACCCACGGAGAAGCACATTACAGTACTTGTATGCTTCTAGCTGGAATCTTATTAAAAATGGGAGCGTATGGACTGGCTCGTATCAATATAGAATTATTATCTCATGCCCATTATCTATTTTCCCCTTGGTTAGTGATAGTAGGCGCAATCCAAATAATTTATGCAGCTTCAACATCCCTTGGCCAACGGAATTTAAAAAAAAGAATAGCCTATTCTTCTGTATCTCATATGGGTTTCCTAATTATCGGAATTGGTTCTATAACTGATACAGGACTCAACGGAGCTCTTTTACAAATAATCTCTCATGGATTTATTGGTGCTGCACTTTTTTTCTTGGCAGGGACAACTTATGATAGAACACGCCTTATTTATCTTGACGAAATGGGCGGAATAGCTATCACAATGCCAAAAATATTCACCATGTTTAGTAGCTTTGCGATGGCTTCCCTTGCATTACCGGGTATGAGTGGCTTTGTTGCTGAATTGATAGTATTTTTTGGAATAATTACGAGTCACCAATTTTTTTTAATGCCAAAAATACTAATTACTTTTGTTATGGCAATTGGAATGATATTAACTCCTATTTATTCATTATCTATGTCACGTCAGATGTTTTATGGATATAAGCTTTTTAACGTTCCAAACTCTTATTTTTTTGATTCTGGACCCCGAGAGCTATTTCTTTCGATTTCCCTCTTTTTACCCGTACTGGGTATTGGTATGTACCCCGATCTCGTTCTTTCACTATCGGTTGACAAGGTTGAAGTTATGCTATCTAATTCTTTTTCTAAATAGTTTTTTGCTATTCATGATTTTAAAACCTTTCACTTTACAATGAAAAAGTTGTAGAATGAAAAAAGAGAACTTTTCCTTCTCGCAAATTTCTAAAATTTATAGCTAAAAAAAAAAAAAGAATTTGAACCCAATATGGGCACGAACCATGCGAATCAAATACAATATTCCATTCGCATGGTTCGTGCCCATTCGCGTAAATTTTTTTTTATATGTACTATAATGTGAATGTGTAGTGTTCGTAAGATACTTTCGTGAATTCAATTAGATGTTAATGTAAACGAACCATAACTATGTAGTCCTAGTCCTAATAGATTAACCCCAAAATAGCATATCCAAATTATAAGAAAGCCTATAGACGCTACAATTGCCGAATTTGCACCTTTCAGGTTTATATTTGTTCGAGTATGTAAATAAATCGCGAATACGATCCAAGTAATAAATGCCCAAGTTTCTTTTGGATCCCAATTCCAATAGGATCCCCAAGCTTCATTAGCCCATACTGCTCCTGACAGAATACCTATGGTTAAAAAAGAAAATCCTAGACTAATAATACGATAACTCCAATAATCCAATTGCTGAATTAATTGAGATCTGTAATAATTCTTACCCGAAAAAAAAGAAGTAGTTTGGAAAAGATTGCTTCGTTTATTCATGTATTCAATTTCACCACCGAAAAACGACTCTTTTATTAAAAGAGTACTTTTACAAAGAATCTTTCGGTTTTTTCGAAATGTAATGACTACAAGTGCTACTGATAATAATGATCCACATAAAAGGGACGCATAGCCCAATATCATCATAGTTACGTGCATTAATAACCACTCGGATTGAAGAGCGGGTACTAATATTGAAGATTGGTGTATTTGAGTTAAAAGTCCGGAAGTAGCAAAGCCCTGGGTAAAAATAGCACTTGAACCGGTTATTGTGCTTAATAAATTTTTCTTTTTTTTGAAATACGGAACTATATGAATAAGGGAGAAACACCACGAAAGGAAGATTAATGATTCATATAAATCACTTAGTGGAAAATGACCCGAATAAATCCAACGTGTAACTAATAATCCTGTTATACAGGAAAAACTAACTATCAGACCCCTTTCGGATGAATCATACAGTTGTACGATTTCATCTACGCAAAAAAGGGTTATTAAACGAATTGTAATTACGATTGAAACAATAGAAAGGGAAATATGAGTTAATATATGTTCTAAGGTTGAAAATATCATAAAAAAAAAGAAGAGTCTCTTAAATGGAAATTGGGAGTTGAATTGATTATAGGATCTATTTCGCTTTTTTAGAAGATGACATGCCGCCACTCGGACTCGAACCGAGATGCTCTAGCACTGCTTCCTAAGAGCAGCGTGTCTACCAATTTCACCATAGCGGCTTGTCTTGAACTTATAATAGCTTATAAATAAACAATCGTCGAGATTGAAGAAGCCAATTCAGTGCAATATTTTTATTTTCTTTTTCAGAAAAAATGCAAATTCAAAATAATACAAAATAATAAATAATAATAGGGATTAGAAGGTTCGTTATTTTAGTTTAGGGTCTTAGCCTCTTGGGGTTTTTCGGGTATTTTCTGTTCTCTTAGAATTGAACTCTTGTAACTAGAAAGAGAAAGTTCTACCCCAAAAATGGTTTTTGTTTTCATTTTTTAATGAACTTTTTTTTTTCTCATTTTTTGAATTTCAGAAATTTACCATTCTATATTCTATACCATTCTATATTATATATAGTAATTCATAGAAATATATAAAAAAAGGTTAAGTAAGGTTAAATTGAATCTATTACTTTCAATAAAAATGAAATTCAAATAAAAAAATTATCCCCTTTTTTATAGATAGAGAAAAAGGGAGAAAAATCTAAAATTTTTTATCGTAACTCTAACAAACAAATAGTTCGATGGGGAAAAACCCTCTCCCCATCTTGTAAATGAGAAAATCTACTAAAAAAAAAAAAGAAGGATAAACCTCCTTTTATCTTGTATTTATGGGTTTGTCAACAAAAACAAGGAAACTTTTCTATTTTTAGAATTCAGTAAAAAGCTTAATTTATATATATAAATTTTTTTTTTAATATAAAAGAAGGAATTTAGTGCTATTTCATATTGATTAGTTTAACTCAATAGGAAATTCAAAATTTTGTAGCAAATAGGAAATGGGTCAATTTCATTTTTCGAGTTCATTCGGATTATTGAAATTTTGAATTACTATTACTTATACTACTTATATACTACTTATACTTAATTTGTTAATTTTTTTGTTGCACAAAAAAACTTTTTGAATTTCCTGTAGAAAGAGATTTCCCTAACGAAAAAGCTTTTAATGCTATCCAATATCCCTTCCTTTTCCAAATATTTTTCCGAATACGCCTTTTTGATGTAGAAATACGTTTTTTTGGAACGGCCATTTAAGATAAAAAGGATTACTTATTGTTTTCGTTGGATGTGAAAGACATCTATTGGTCAAACCAAATCCTTCTTTACTTTTTTTTTGTATTCTATTTATTCTTATTCTTGAATTAATATTCTTTTCGGAAAAAAGAAAGCTAGGGGGGGAAGATATATGAAAATCGCATTTAGAAAAAAATATTTCGCGTACTCTAAATACTATAAATTCTAAATACTATAAATAGCTAAATAGAGAAAGAGCGAAGATATGTGATTTTTTTTCCATAGAATCGCTGTAAAATAGTTTTTATTCATTCGATTGATTACTATCTTTATTTTATATTCTTTCTCATTAAAGTCTATATCTATAGAATCTGTTACACCGTAGGAATCAAATGAAATCTTAATAAAAAAGAAATAAATAAATAAATAAAGAAAGTTAAGAATAAGTAAATAAGTATAAGTTAAGTATAAGTAAGAAAAGTAATAAAAAAAATTAAAAAACAAAAGAATACATACGATAAATAGAAGAAAAGATACGAAGAGATACGTCCACCCCCTACATATTTGAGAACTTCTCCTATAAAGAAACTAAGAAAACCAACTCCATTCGTAATTCCATCAATTACTCGTCGATCAAAAAAATGAGTAAATTCTGCCAATGCTCTAATCCCCCCAGTTAGGGATCTTTTATAAAAAGAATCTATATAAGCACGATTATATGACCAACAATATATGACATTTAGCATTTTCTCCGAAAGAGGGCCGCTAGGGAACCCTTTGCCTTTAAGAGTTGAATTTCTTAAATCCAAATTTAATAAAGAGGAATAAGGAGATTTATATAAAAAAGACGCTATAAATATTCCTAAATAACCTATACTGACTGAAAAAATTGAATCTTTGAGAAATTCATACCAATTGGTCGAATTAGTCAACTTTTTATGCAAAAGATTGATCGACGGAGTTAACCATTTAGATAATATATCAGCATTGACTCCCTCTTGATTAAAAGGAATTCCTATAAACCCAACGAACATAGTAAATAGTCCCAATACAAGTAGAGGTAATAACATATTATTGTCTGATTCATAAGGATAAGAATACAGTTTTTTATTCTCAAAACAAGGAATAGTAATAAATGGTCGTGTCATATTTCTACCATTATCATCAATTCGATATGTTCTTTTTGAAAAAAAGGAAAAACTTTTATCATCAGTCATTGCTAATAAACGAACTTTTTTATTAATTTTTTTTGAAACCCCCCTACCCCATAGAGATATTGAATAGAAAGGTATTTTTTGTTTGCCACTATAATTTGTAAAATAAACATTTAAATGTCCCTCAAAAGTAAGTAAATATATCCGAAACATATAAAATGCGGTTAATCCAGCAGTAACCCAGGCTATTATTGCGAAAATCGTCGAATACAACCAAGTATCATTAATAATTTCATCTTTGGACCAAAAACAAGCCAAAGGCGGAATACCACACAGAGAGAGTGTACCTAATAAAAAAGCATTTTTGGTAATTGGTACATGTTTTCTTAAACCTCCCATAAGAATCATATTCTGATTTTTATACGGAGAATAGCCAACAATCCCTTCCATTGAATGAATAACGGATCCAGATCCTAAAAATAACAATGCTTTGGAATAGGCATGAGTAATCAAATGAAATAAAGCACTTCGGTAAGACCCCATACCAAGAGCTAACATTATATAACCCAATTGGGACATTGTAGAATAAGCTAAACCTCTCTTAATGTCTTTTTGAGCAAGAGCTAAAGTAGCTCCTAATAAGACAGTTATTATTCCTATTAACGAGATTAAATTCATTATGAAAGGTATAACTATGAAAAGAGGAAGAAGACGAGCTACAAGAAAAATTCCTGCCGCTACCATAGTAGCAGCGTGTATAAGGGCGGAAATCGGAGTAGGCCCTTCCATAGCATCAGGCAACCATACATGAAGGGGAAATTGTGCAGATTTAGCAACAGCACCGCCAAATAACAGAGCAGCACACAAAGTAACAAATAAAAAATTTACCTCGTTATTAGAAATTAAGTCATTGAATATTTCGAATAAATCTTGAAATTCGAAACTACCCGTTATCCAAAAAAAACCTAAAATTCCTAATAATAAACCAAAATCCCCTACACGATTTGTTACAAAAGCGTTTTGGCAAGCATTTGCTGCAAGAGGTCGTGTGGACCAAAATCCTATTAATAAATAGGAACACATTCCGACCAATTCCCAAAAAATGTAAATTTGTATCAAATTTGAACTAGTAACTAATCCTAACATGGAAGTACTGAAAAAACTCATATAAGCAAAAAATTTCAAATATCCTTGATCATGAGCCATATAATTATCACTATAAATAAGAACAAAAATTCCAACAGTAGTGATTAACATTGACATAATAGAAGTAAGTGGATCTATCAAATATCCGAATTCTAAAGAAAAATCGTTAGTAATGATCCAAGACCATACATATTGATAGCTATAATCGCTATTTATTTGCTGAATAGACAGATTCATTGAAAAAATCATAACTATACTTAACAATAAAACACTATGAAAAGACCACATGCGACGAAACTTTTTTGTTGCCGTCGGAAAAAGAAGAAGCCCCACCCCTAGTAATATAGCAACTGAAAGTGGGATGAAGAGTATGAGGCACCCGTATTGATATGTCTGTTGCATAAAAAGCTTTTTGAATTTCCTAATTTATTGACTGGATCTTACCTTTTTGAAAGGAGTCAAAAAAGGCAAGCTATGAACTAAATTAAACTAATTTTTTTTATTACTTTTCTTACTTATACTTAACTTATACTTATTTACTTATTCTTAACTTTCTTTATTTATTTATTTATTTCTTTTTTATTAAGATTTCATTTGATTCCTACGGTGTAACAGATTCTATAGATATAGACTTTAATGAGAAAGAATATAAAATAAAGATAGTAATCAATCGAATGAATAAAAACTATTTTACAGCGATTCTATGGAAAAAAAATCACATATCTTCGCTCTTTCTCTATTTAGCTATTTATAGTATTTAGAATTTATAGTATTTAGAGTACGCGAAATATTTTTTTCTAAATGCGATTTTCATATATCTTCCCCCCCTAGCTTTCTTTTTTCCGAAAAGAATATTAATTCAAGAATAAGAATAAATAGAATACAAAAAAAAAGTAAAGAAGGATTTGGTTTGACCAATAGATGTCTTTCACATCCAACGAAAACAATAAGTAATCCTTTTTATCTTAAATGGCCGTTCCAAAAAAACGTATTTCTACATCAAAAAGGCGTATTCGGAAAAATATTTGGAAAAGGAAGGGATATTGGATAGCATTAAAAGCTTTTTCGTTAGGGAAATCTCTTTCTACAGGAAATTCAAAAAGTTTTTTTGTGCAACAAAAAAATTAACAAATTAAGTATAAGTAGTATATAAGTAGTATAAGTAATAGTAATTCAAAATTTCAATAATCCGAATGAACTCGAAAAATGAAATTGACCCATTTCCTATTTGCTACAAAATTTTGAATTTCCTATTGAGTTAAACTAATCAATATGAAATAGCACTAAATTCCTTCTTTTATATTAAAAAAAAAATTTATATATATAAATTAAGCTTTTTACTGAATTCTAAAAATAGAAAAGTTTCCTTGTTTTTGTTGACAAACCCATAAATACAAGATAAAAGGAGGTTTATCCTTCTTTTTTTTTTTTAGTAGATTTTCTCATTTACAAGATGGGGAGAGGGTTTTTCCCCATCGAACTATTTGTTTGTTAGAGTTACGATAAAAAATTTTAGATTTTTCTCCCTTTTTCTCTATCTATAAAAAAGGGGATAATTTTTTTATTTGAATTTCATTTTTATTGAAAGTAATAGATTCAATTTAACCTTACTTAACCTTTTTTTATATATTTCTATGAATTACTATATATAATATAGAATGGTATAGAATATAGAATGGTAAATTTCTGAAATTCAAAAAATGAGAAAAAAAAAAGTTCATTAAAAAATGAAAACAAAAACCATTTTTGGGGTAGAACTTTCTCTTTCTAGTTACAAGAGTTCAATTCTAAGAGAACAGAAAATACCCGAAAAACCCCAAGAGGCTAAGACCCTAAACTAAAATAACGAACCTTCTAATCCCTATTATTATTTATTATTTTGTATTATTTTGAATTTGCATTTTTTCTGAAAAAGAAAATAAAAATATTGCACTGAATTGGCTTCTTCAATCTCGACGATTGTTTATTTATAAGCTATTATAAGTTCAAGACAAGCCGCTATGGTGAAATTGGTAGACACGCTGCTCTTAGGAAGCAGTGCTAGAGCATCTCGGTTCGAGTCCGAGTGGCGGCATGTCATCTTCTAAAAAAGCGAAATAGATCCTATAATCAATTCAACTCCCAATTTCCATTTAAGAGACTCTTCTTTTTTTTTATGATATTTTCAACCTTAGAACATATATTAACTCATATTTCCCTTTCTATTGTTTCAATCGTAATTACAATTCGTTTAATAACCCTTTTTTGCGTAGATGAAATCGTACAACTGTATGATTCATCCGAAAGGGGTCTGATAGTTAGTTTTTCCTGTATAACAGGATTATTAGTTACACGTTGGATTTATTCGGGTCATTTTCCACTAAGTGATTTATATGAATCATTAATCTTCCTTTCGTGGTGTTTCTCCCTTATTCATATAGTTCCGTATTTCAAAAAAAAGAAAAATTTATTAAGCACAATAACCGGTTCAAGTGCTATTTTTACCCAGGGCTTTGCTACTTCCGGACTTTTAACTCAAATACACCAATCTTCAATATTAGTACCCGCTCTTCAATCCGAGTGGTTATTAATGCACGTAACTATGATGATATTGGGCTATGCGTCCCTTTTATGTGGATCATTATTATCAGTAGCACTTGTAGTCATTACATTTCGAAAAAACCGAAAGATTCTTTGTAAAAGTACTCTTTTAATAAAAGAGTCGTTTTTCGGTGGTGAAATTGAATACATGAATAAACGAAGCAATCTTTTCCAAACTACTTCTTTTTTTTCGGGTAAGAATTATTACAGATCTCAATTAATTCAGCAATTGGATTATTGGAGTTATCGTATTATTAGTCTAGGATTTTCTTTTTTAACCATAGGTATTCTGTCAGGAGCAGTATGGGCTAATGAAGCTTGGGGATCCTATTGGAATTGGGATCCAAAAGAAACTTGGGCATTTATTACTTGGATCGTATTCGCGATTTATTTACATACTCGAACAAATATAAACCTGAAAGGTGCAAATTCGGCAATTGTAGCGTCTATAGGCTTTCTTATAATTTGGATATGCTATTTTGGGGTTAATCTATTAGGACTAGGACTACATAGTTATGGTTCGTTTACATTAACATCTAATTGAATTCACGAAAGTATCTTACGAACACTACACATTCACATTATAGTACATATAAAAAAAAATTTACGCGAATGGGCACGAACCATGCGAATGGAATATTGTATTTGATTCGCATGGTTCGTGCCCATATTGGGTTCAAATTCTTTTTTTTTTTTTAGCTATAAATTTTAGAAATTTGCGAGAAGGAAAAGTTCTCTTTTTTCATTCTACAACTTTTTCATTGTAAAGTGAAAGGTTTTAAAATCATGAATAGCAAAAAACTATTTAGAAAAAGAATTAGATAGCATAACTTCAACCTTGTCAACCGATAGTGAAAGAACGAGATCGGGGTACATACCAATACCCAGTACGGGTAAAAAGAGGGAAATCGAAAGAAATAGCTCTCGGGGTCCAGAATCAAAAAAATAAGAGTTTGGAACGTTAAAAAGCTTATATCCATAAAACATCTGACGTGACATAGATAATGAATAAATAGGAGTTAATATCATTCCAATTGCCATAACAAAAGTAATTAGTATTTTTGGCATTAAAAAAAATTGGTGACTCGTAATTATTCCAAAAAATACTATCAATTCAGCAACAAAGCCACTCATACCCGGTAATGCAAGGGAAGCCATCGCAAAGCTACTAAACATGGTGAATATTTTTGGCATTGTGATAGCTATTCCGCCCATTTCGTCAAGATAAATAAGGCGTGTTCTATCATAAGTTGTCCCTGCCAAGAAAAAAAGTGCAGCACCAATAAATCCATGAGAGATTATTTGTAAAAGAGCTCCGTTGAGTCCTGTATCAGTTATAGAACCAATTCCGATAATTAGGAAACCCATATGAGATACAGAAGAATAGGCTATTCTTTTTTTTAAATTCCGTTGGCCAAGGGATGTTGAAGCTGCATAAATTATTTGGATTGCGCCTACTATCACTAACCAAGGGGAAAATAGATAATGGGCATGAGATAATAATTCTATATTGATACGAGCCAGTCCATACGCTCCCATTTTTAATAAGATTCCAGCTAGAAGCATACAAGTACTGTAATGTGCTTCTCCGTGGGTATCTGGTAACCACGTATGTAGGGGTATAATCGGCGATTTGACAGCAAAAGCAATCAAAAATCCAATATAAAATAGTATTTCTAAGACCACAGGATACGGCTGATTAGCTGATGTTTCAAAATTTAATGTTGGTTGATTAGAACCATATAAACCTATACCCAGCACTCCCATTAGGAGAAAAATGGAGCCCCCTGCTGTGTACAAAATAAATTTTGTAGCCGAGTACAGACGTTTCTTTCCCCCCCACATGGATAGAAGTAGATAAACGGGAATTAATTCTAACTCCCACATGAGAAAAAAAAGTAAAAGGTTGCGAGAAGAAAATAATCCTATTTGACCACTGTACATTGCTAACATCAGGAAATGAAATAATCTAGAATCTCGAGTAACAGGCCAAGCCGATAAAGTAGCTAAGGCGGTGATGAATCCCGTTAGTAAAATGGGTCCTATAGAAAGTCCATCTATTCCCAATCTCCAATGGAAATCAAAAAGGGGGATCCATTTATAATCCTCCAATAGTTGAATTAATGGATCGTCCGGTTGGAAATGATAACAGAATGTATACACCGTTAGAAGTAGTTCTAAAATAACTATACATATAGTATACCACCGAACTACCCTATTTCCCCTATGGGGGAGAAAGAAAATTAATGAACCCGCAGATATTGGAAAAACTACAATTATTGTTAACCAAGGAAAAAAATTCGTGGTAAAGACAAGATGCGCTTGGACCAGAAAGACCCGTGCTCAAAAATAAAAATATCTTGAGCACGGGTCTTGTCGGTAAAAAAAAAAAATAAATAAAATGGATTCAAGTAGAGTTTATTGGAACGTATCAATAAGCTAGACCCATACTGCGAGTTGTTTCAGCCCCTAAATAAACCCGAACACTCAAGAAATCCGTTGGACAGGCGGATTCACATCTTTTACAACCAACGCAGTCTTCCGTTCTTGGAGCCGAAGCAATTTGTTTAGCTTTACAGCCGTCCCAAGGTATCATTTCTAATACATCGGTGGGGCAGGCTCGGACACATTGAGTACATCCTATACATGTATCATAAATCTTTACTGAATGTGACATTGGATCTATACATTTTTAAACGTTATAAATTTTCGACCTAGTAAGCTTCTAAACAAATCCTATATTTAGATACCAGGTAAATCAACAAGTTATCAGAATTTTTCTAATCAACTTACTTCTGGACTGCTTTATTATAAAAGAAAGGGCCAAAATACTTTGATTTCTTCTGTTTATGTTTCCTTTGCAGAGAAGATTATACCTTAAATTTTCATTTCTTTACGAATATTCGAATTCTTCTGATTAATACTACTTATTCAACAAATTCGATTGGTTAATACGAGTTGATTTTCGATTACGATAAATTGATGAAACAATAGCCAGCCCTATGGCTGCTTCAGCGGCTGCAATGGCTATAACAAAAATTGAGAAAATTTCTCCCCTTAATTGACGATTATCAAAAAAATCGGAAAATGTTACAAAATTGATATTAACTGCATTCAATATAAGTTCAAGACACATAAGGGCTCTAACCATATTTCGACTTGTGATCAATCCATAGATACCCATAGAAAATAAATAGGCACTCAAAACAAGTACATGTTCGAGCATCATTAAGCAACTCCTTAGTAATCTCATTCATTTCAATCTAAATAACAATTCAATTGATTTGATTGAATCACATATAACAAGCATGGAATATTTTAATTGCTGATTTTTTATTGACGAGCTACAGCAATTGCACCTATTAAAGCAACTAAAAGAATTAGTGAAATGAGTTCAAATGGAAGAAAAAAATCCGTTGATAAATGAATTCCAATTTGTTGACTATTGCTTATCAAATCTTGTTCTAGAACCTGGTTTGATCTTGTAGTCCAAATAATCCCGTACCATGACGTATCTGGAATAGTAGTAATTAGTGAAATAAAAAGACTTGTACAAACCACCGAAGTAACCCCATCCCCAACAGTCCAGAGGCGAGAATCTTTGTAATATTCTGAATCACTCATGAACATCACAGCAAAAAGAATTAAAACATTTACAGCCCCTACGTAAATAAGTAGTTGCGCGGCAGCTACAAAATAAGAACTCAATAGAATATAGAATAAGGATATACAAACAAGAACCAACCCTAACGAAAAGGCAGAAAAAATTGGATTGGGAAGTAATACTACTCCTAGACTTCCTAATATCAGACCCGATCCCAGAAAGACTAAAAGAAAATCATGCATTGGCCCGGGTAAATCCATAAAAAAAATCGAAATATTTCATGATTTTATTGACCTGACCAGGAAAAAAGAAGTAACTCCCTTTTTTTATCTTTCTGATACTTCTTAACTTAAACTTAATTAAATAAATAAAATTTGAACAGGTGCGGGCGGGTTGATATATATAGTATTATTAGCCCTAATCATTCAATATCTGGAAAAAAGTTTGAAAAAAAAATATATATATTACTCTAATATAAATATTTCTATAAATATAGAACTATAAATATAGAAATACATTTTGAATAAAAATTAAATGACAAGTTTAAACTATTTTTGAAAAGCCTTATTTTTTAGATCCAACCTAAACCTTAATAGTTAATTTCAGTTATTTAAAATTTATTTTATTATTAATATTATTATTATTATTAATAATTAACTATTATTCATAAATAATTAATTTTAAAATTGAATTGTTAATTGGGGATTTTTTTGAATTGAGAGGTTTAAGTTTAACTATTTTATATTTGATTTATATTGGAGGCGAATTCGAAATTGTGCGAATTGTGTAATCATCAATTACTGACGTTGGTAACCGACCCAAAGCAATTTGATTATAATTCAATTCGTGACGATCATAACTCGAAAGTTCATATTCTTCAGTCATTGATAAACAATTTGTTGGACAATACTCAACGCAATTACCACAAAATATACAGATTCCAAAATCAATACTGTAATTAAACAATCGTTTCTTTCGAATATCACTTTCCAATTTCCAATCTACAACGGGTAGATCTATAGGACATACACGAACGCATACTTCACAAGCAATGCATTTATCAAATTCAAAGTGAATTCGGCCCCGGAAACGTTCCGACGTGATTAGTTTTTCGTAGGGATATTGAATAGTTATAGGTAAACGATTCGCGTGAGACAGGGTAATCGCGAAACCTTGACCGATGTATCTGGCAGCTCGTATTGTTTGTTGACCATAATTTGTGAATTCAGTTAGCATAGGAAACATATCGTGAATGTGTATAAAGAAAAAAATTGTAGACTTGTTTCTTTCTCTTGTTTGAGATAAATGGTGAATATAGAATATTGTAATTGTTTACAGTGAAAGAAGTTGGGACGAAGTTGTTAATAATAGATTACCTAGAGAAATAGGTAAAAGAAATTTCCATCCAAGATTTAATAGTTGGTCTATTCTCAACCTTGGTAAAGCCCATCTTGTTGCAATAGGAATGAACAAGAACAAATAAGTTTTAGCTAATGTAATAAAGATGCTGATTATTGTTCCAAAAACTTTACCTACTTTATTTATATTTATGTCAAAAATTTTAGGACCGAATAGGTATGGAATAGAAAGATTCCAACCTCCTAAGTAAAGAACTGTTACAAATAACGAAGAAACTAGTAGATTCAGATATGAAGCAACGTAAAATAAACCAAATTTGATACCTGAATATTCGGTTTGATAACCTGCTACTAATTCTTCTTCTGCTTCTGGTAAATCAAAAGGTAATCTCTCACACTCAGCTAGAGAAGAAATTAGAAAAATGAGAAACCCTATAGGTTGACGCCACAAATTCCACCCCCAAAAGCCGTATTTTGACTGCGCTTCAACTATATCAACTGTACTTGAACTGTTAGATAATCATAGTTGATTAGAACATCGCTGTTCTTACCACTATTACAGAACCGTACGTGAGATTTTCACCTCATACGGCTCCTCAAGGGTCACAAATAAATCTAAGGACATTTAATTATTATGTATCTTTATCTTTATATTTTTTTTGTTTTTTTTTTGTAGGATAGAGTCAAAACTTATCCCAAGTTCCCCAAATTAGACCAACGGAATTCTGTTTGCTATATTTTTTATTTAAAATATATTAAATATAATATATATTATTAATATATATTATATATATTAAAAAAAGGTGCTTCTGAATTAATCTCATCTTTTCTTTTTAGGAATGTCATTTTTGTTTGTTAATCAATAACTTAATCCTTGAATAAAAACCTTTTTGTAACAACATCATATAGGTATTTCAACCTATTTTTTTCAATTACGAAAAAGAATTAAACATTCCATTAATTTATGAATCATACCAAGAGTTCTCTCTTTCTAACTAACGAAAAGATAGAAGAAAAGGATTTTTTTAATTATTTTATTCTATTTTATTTCGTTCCTATTCTCCTTTCTCATAAAAGGGATTTTACTCCAAATAAAAGATTACTTCGTTCTTGATAGTTATTTACTTACTTGGTGGATAGGAACATACTCTAGGTCGGAATCGTGGGTAGTACTTCTTGATCGTTTCTACTAACTTAAAGTCCCAATTCGAATTCCGTTTATGGGCAGAAATATCCTCTTAAATTATTTAGAGAATATCCATTACTAATCCTTTGTGTATTTTGGTCTTTCTAACCATCCACTCAATTTTGTTCAACCTCCCATTTAAACCCGCTTCAAGTGATGATAACTAAGCAACCAATCTTGGGGCAACCGGCCTCTCCTGCTTTTATTTAGTTTTAATTAATAATTAATTCTTGTACATAGGAAATGAGACTTAATCTTTTTACTGCAAATTTGCAAGCCGTTTTCTTTCACTCATATAACTATCTGCTTTAGTTCATCAACCCAAATGATGCCTAAAAAAGATGAAAAAATTATTTAACCTTGACCCTCTTCTCAGAAATTAGAAAGAAAAGAACTAGGAACAATTGAGTATTTCACCTAATTAGACGACACCGAATCACACGTAGAGATATTGATAATACACATAAAGTTAATGGTATTTCATAACTAATTGATTGAGCAGCAGCGCGTAAACCACCTAAAAAGGAATATTTATTATTTGATCCATATCCCGACATAAGAAGTCCAACGGGAGCAATACTTGAAATAGCGATCCATAAAAAAACACCAATACCAAGATCGGCTAGAATAAGGTGGTATCCAAAAGGAATTACTGAATAACTTAGTAAAATCGATATCACTGCGACGGATGGTCCGATACTAAATAAACGACCATCTCCTCTAGATGGAATAAGGTTCTCTTTGAAAAGTAGTTTTGTACCATCTGCTAGAGCTTGAAGAATTCCTAAGGGACCAGCGTATTCAGGTCCAATACGTTGTTGTATCCCTGCAGATATTTCTCTTTCTAACCAAACAATTACGAGTACACCTATTGTGATTCCTAATACAAGAGTAAAAATCGGGACAAGTAGCCATATAATCCCATAGGCCTCTTTTAAGGATTCTAATCTGGAAAACGAATTGATAGCTTGTATATCCATTATCATTTTTAACGATCAACTTCTCCCATAATGATATCTATGCTACCTAATATCGTCATAATATCAGCCAATTTCATTCTTTTAACTAACTGAGGAAGAATTTGCAAATTGATAAAACCCGGCGGGCGAATTTTCCATCTCCAAGGAAAAACACTCAGATCTCCTATCAGAAAAATTCCCAATTCCCCCTTTGGGGCTTCAACTCTCACATAAAGTTCTTGTTTTGCCAATTCAAAGGTTGGAGAAGGTTTTTTACTAATAAATCGATAGTCAAAATCATTCCATTCGGAATCTTTTACTCTATCAAAACGTCGTATTTCTAAATTCTCGTAGGGCCCTCCTGGAATTCCTTCCAGAGCCTGCTGTATAATTTTTATTGATTCTGTCATTTCACCGATTCGTACTAAATAACGAGCTAACGAATCTCCTTCTTTTTGCCATTGAACTTCCCAATCAAATTCATCGTAACACTCGTAATGATCAACTTTACGAAGGTCCCATTGGATTCCGGACGCCCGTAGCATTGGGCCCGATAAACCCCAATTTAGTGCTTCTTCTCCGCGAATAACGCCCACGCCTTCGACCCGTTCTAAAAAAATAGGATTCCGTGTAATAAGCTTTTTATATTCAGCAACCCCCGTTGAAAAGTAATCACAAAAATCCAAACATTTTTCTATCCAGCCATAAGGTAGATCAGCAGCTATTCCTCCGATACGAAAAAAATTATGCATCATTCGCATACCAGTAGCTGCTTCGAATAAGTCATATATCAATTCCCTTTCTCGAAAAATATAGAAGAAGGGGGTCTGTGCACCAATATCTGCCATAAAAGGGCCAAGCCATAACAAATGGGACGCTATACGACTCAACTCCAACATAATGACTCTGATATAACTAGCTCTTTTAGGTACTTGAATATTTCCTAATAGTTCGGGCCCATTTACAGTTATTGCTTCCGTGAACATAGTAGCTAAATAATCCCAACGCGTCACATAGGGCAAATATTGGATAATTGTTCGATTTTCCGCAATTTTCTCCATCCCCCTGTGTAAATAACCTAATATAGGCTCACAGTCAATAACATCTTCACCATCTAGAGTAACGATGAGTCGAAGAACACCATGCATTGATGGGTGGTGAGGCCCCATATTGACTACCATAAGGTCTTTTCTTGTAGCTGGTACAGTCATAAGTTTTTTACCCATTCATTTTTCCATGAATTGCTGAAAGTGAAAAGAAGTTTATCCAAATACCAAATAGGAAAAAGTACTTAAAATGATTCTTCCAATTAACGAGTTTTTGCCTCTCGAATACTCAACTGACCAATTAATTCTTTATAACGTGCTCTATTTTTTTTTGCCAAATAAGCCAACAGCCGTTGACGTTTTCCTAAAATTTTTCGCAAACCTCTCTGAGATAAATAGTCTTTTTTATGCACTTCCAAATGTGAAGTAAGTCTCCGTATCTTATTGGTAAAACGGAATACTTGAAATTCAACCGACCCCCTTCTTTCTTTTTCAGAAATAACCGAAATGAATGCACTTTTTACCATAAAAGATTTTCCCTCTTCCACTTTTACAGATACGGATTTTATCGATGAGTAATAATAATGATAGTAATTTTAATGTGTTATATACAATAATCTGAATTTCTTTATGAACTCCTAATTTTATCAACTCATATTAATCCACCCAGGTCATATTAATCCATCCAGGTTTCAATTTAATTTATTCTGAAAAAGAAAAAAAGAAGAAAGAAGGAAGGGGGTTCTTTTTTGCATGGCATAATTTAGGCCTAAAATGAAGAAGATTTTGTTAATTGATTTGTAGGCCTAATTGATACCTCAGCGGTTTTAGTCTTCGTATTATATATTAGAATGGCATGGAAGGTGGGGCGTGTCAATCTCTTTACTTTCATATACCCCGTAGGGTATAGCATATATAGGAAAAATGGGCTATCAACGACTTTTCAACCGCGGATACATCTGTATCCTTAACATACTGAAACGACTGCCGTTATTTGTATCAAACCAATAGCGATTCATACAAGCTAAATCTTCTAATCGATAATTAGGCCAAAGAAAAAATTTGAAATTAATTAATTCATTCTTATCTTTATTAAGATTAAGAGGGTTCTCTTTATCCAAATCCAAAGATTGACTACAATTGTTCTCAGTCGAAGATATTGGATTTTTATTCCAAGTCTTTGAATTGAAAGAAATTAGAATTCTCAACTCTCTACGACGTCTATGCGATAAAATGGTTTCGGGAACAAGTAAATCAAAACCATTCTTATCAACATAGGGTTGTTTTCTATATCCTTGATTAATTTGGTGCTTAATCTTATGAACCAACAAAATACCTAAGGTTTGATACATAATAAATTGTCCATCATTTTTTACAGACAGGCGTGTGGGTTCGATAATAAAGAACGCGCTTTTGATCCATTCTATAAGCTTTACATCCTTCCGAATACACATTAAATCCAAACTCATTTCTCCTCCTCGAATCGAGGATATAGTAATTTCTCGTGGATTTGGCAGTCCAAGCAGGAAAGAATATATTTTTATATTATTCATAATTCTTTTAGCCAAAGTACTGCGCGAGGTAATTTGAAAAACTAAAAAAGGTTTTAGGAGTAAATCTATTTCTTTTTCTAGCTTACTTTTCTTTCTCTTTTTCATTTTTTGGGGGGAAGGGTCTTCAATATCTTTTTCGTGGTTTGTTGAAGGAACAGATTCAGCATTCCCTTGTTTTTGTACATTTGATCTAAGATCTCTTTTGCTTTCGACCGATTCTTTTTCTTTTTGATCTTTTTGATTTCGATTTTGATTCTTTATTTCTTTATTTGAAACGGATTCCCCTTTTTGTTTTTGGTTTCCTTCGATGTTTTTCTTTTCACTAAGATCATTTTCATTTAGATTCAAATTTAAAAGAAGGATTTTACTTGGTATAACCCACGGTTTTAGTTTATATAGACTATAGCGTAGGACAAATTCTGGGAAGGAAAAAAGTCCCAGGTGTGAGATGGGACGTTTTAGTATTTCTTCATTCATTCCCATCCAATCCAAAAAACCTTTTCGGGGTTTTGGTAAATTGGTTTGGAGCTTTTGCGGAATTTTAAGATAAACAAGCTTTTTTTTATCAATTTTTTCAAAAATTGGATATTGATAATTGTTAGTATCAATATGAGTATTTTCATTACTCGTGATATCCATTCTGATGTAGGACTCAATAATAAGTTGTTGTCTAAGATCCCAATTTGGATTTTGAAAATTAAAATCCAAATATTTTCTATCGCGATCTTTTTGTGTATAATTAATATTTTCATAATTCTTAATAGGAATAGGGAAACTTCTCCATATATATATATCAGAAAAATTCTCTTTATGAGTGTTGGATTTATAAGAAATATCTTCGTTCTTTTTTAATTGGACTTGCGAGCTTGATTTAGAAATAGGCGAGTCCCTCTTATTTTCATAATTCAAATTAATAGATTTATATGATAACAGATCATATTTAGAGCTTTTTTGAAAATTGTCTGTTTGATTCACTGTTTGATTCACTAAGTAATCTACTTTAGAATTCCTAGAATTACCCCCCTTTATGGACTGAACTTTTTCATATGAATCCCGCTTGGTTTTTTTTTTTTTTTTTCTATAACGTAGATTAATGAAATTTCTCATCTTTTTCCACCTTCTAAACCTTTTAAGACGAGACAAATTGTATTGATAATGTCCCCTTATCCAGTTTTTCCATTTATTATCCGGGCGTTTCTTATGACTTAATTTAGAATCAAGTATTCCTTGTGTTTCAAAGGAATCTTTTATTTCATCCTTAATAAAAAAAGACATTCCATTATATTGAAAAACAGATCTTAATTTGTTACTAACTTGGGTTTGTGATAATTTAAAAAATACATATGCTTGTGACAAATAGGATAAGTCCCCAAAACTATGTAAATTTTTCCTATTTCTAAGAATATTAATTGAAATAAAGTTAATTATATTTTTATTTTTTCTATTAAGCCTTTCTTCTTTTGTTTCATTAATGGGCTTATCCGGCATTTTTTTTATCGATTCAAAAAGAAATTGTATATTGAGTCTGGTAATATTAATAATAGCTAAAAAAATATCTATGTATACTTTTTCAAGGAAAATTTTTATAAAACAATCTAATTGAGAGATTAATCGGACAGTTCTTCTTTTTAATATTTGCCAAATATTTGTTGTCCATTCGAATCTTTTAGCATTATACCCTTTTTCGGTAGGATTAATATATACGCCGGATGGGGTTATTTTTTTTTTTTCTTTTGTAATTCTTTCTATTTTATTTTTAATTGTCCTTGTTCTACCTGTTAGATCCTCCCTTTTTATTAGTGCATAATTTTTCCAATTTTGAGATTGAAATAGACTAACTGATTCATGAATTATTTGATTGCTGCTTCTAGAATCTTTTTCGTTTTTAATTTCATTCGAGTCTGATACTTTTATTAATCTAAAAATTAGGTTGAATTTTGAGAGTACTTTTTGTTTTAGTATTCTTGTTATAAATACTAACCTTTCAATAATGTCAATAATTAATTTTTTTGTTTCTTTTAAAACTAATTTGGTTTTTCCTAATAAATATAAATAGAAATCTAAATACGCCCTTTTTAATTTTTCTATTTTTGGTTGTAGTTCCTTAAAAATGGGGTCAAAAAAAGAATCTCCTTTTCTAATTCTGGGAGAACCAAAAGGAAGGTTAGTTTCCCGTCCCCAAACTGTTAAAAAACAAAACTCATCTTTTTGGTTTTCCTCTTCGATTAGATTTCTATCAGAGGGTCGTATGTGCCAAGGTTTCAGGTAGAAAGGAAATAAGATTTTTATCTGAATACCCTCTGCCCACCCATTTATTGGAAATTCTGTTTCCGATACTTGGATACCATTATGGGTACATTTAACATGCATTTCGCGCTCCCATTCCTGTATATCCTCAAACCATTCAGGAGATTGAAATAATAATATACGTCCAATATTTTTTGCTATTATCAATGAAGGCAATACAATATATTTTCTAAGAATAGATTGAGTTATTAACGCGAATCCCCTTATTATGTGCCCACATATGATATTATCCCATCCCTCCGATATCTCCATCCGCCTTTCTTCCTCGTTTAGACTATTTTCATTTTTTTTTTTTTTTCCTTCTTCGTCTATATACTCCACGTCTATATACTCGACAATTTCGGATTCTATCCCCTTGTCTGTCCAATTTGTAAAAAAAACTTTAAAAAATTTGGATATATCAAACGGTAGGCGGGGGAGTCTTTTGACTCTATCCAAAAAAAGGGGAGAGTGCGCCTTTGCTTGAAACAGTTCAAAAATTAAAGTTTTACGCCTTTGAGCGCGCATAGCACCTTTAATTAGTCCTCGCCGAAAGTCCGATTGGTATGAATAACTTGGCAAAATAATTTCCTTTATCTCATCTTCTGTATCAGTATCACCACTGCTATTAGAA